GTAATCGATCGAACACTACTTGCACTACTTGAAAAGGATTCTTCTGTTCAGAAACGAAATGTTCCAAATGTTCCTGGAAATTCTTGCTCCCATTGGACCATTTGTATCTATATGCATCAGGATCCCGATTAATGGATCTCTCAGTTCGAGAAATAAGAGGATCAAACCATTTCTTCTGACTCTTTTTCAAATTCGATAAATGTTGGTTGATCGTATATTTCATTATAGTTATATGATTCAGAGTATCATTTCCTATTTGATCCCTTTGAATTCCATATTCAAAGTTGCGATCGGATCTATTCATTAAAAAGAATCGATTCGATACATTTCTTATGTACCCATAGGTGCTATATTGGATTTGAATCAGATTTCGGATCAATCTATATTGATTGACTGCCTCCATTATGTTGTTGCTAGCAAATACCGCTGTTTTTAGTTTGGGATCTTCCAACTCATTCCCGCAGTAGATCCGGACCAATTCTTTTCTGATCCTTCGAGAAAAAGATTCATTCTCCTCATAAAAAAGAGGAGGTAGAACCAAGAAAGATTTCTTTTTCGATTCATCTCTGGAGTTGAATACCTCATTCAAGAATTTTTTTTGATCCAACCCGTAGGAATCAATAGAAAAGGCAAATCCCCTATGAAACACCAGATCCGGCTCGGTTATTGATAGAGTGAATAGATCCGCCATTTCTGGGAATCTCTCTTCTGATTCAAAAAAATCGTGGCGTAACGCGTATCCCCCTTTGTTCCGGTCATGGAATAGATGAAAGAAATCAAAAAATGGATTTTTGTTCAAGAATGAAATCTTATTGGAACTGTCCATATCCGGTTCATCCTTCGGAACCAGATCCGGGATGTGATAGGGTTCCGAAGGATGAATTGAGACGGTATCTTGTAAATACGTAATTATCTTGAATATATCAACCATTTCTTTCTTTTCCGCTCGCCTGGAAGGGACAAAAGAAACATCTTGTTTTTTCTTCAACAATTTATGATCTCTAGTGGACCTCTCAGTAGGATTCGAACCCAGATGAAGTTCTGACCATCTGTCAGAGAAAAAAGAACGAATTGATCTTGTAGGATTCCCAAGAAATTCTTCGATTTCTTCCGGAAGCAGATGATTCTTCATCCGCTTATCAGGTTCCGTGAATAGCCAGGACATGGAGGAAGATCCAAAAAGGCATTTCGGGAATCGATCTGATTCTATCTCTGTTCGTTCCGTTTGAAGAAAGGAAGGATCCCAAAGAATCGATCTCTCTTTTAGTTGCTGAATCTCTGTTTGATCGATCAATGTGTGATATTCTGAATTCTCATTTCTAACGGAATCAAAATGATCTCTGGATTGATCAGAAGAAGATCCTTTCCATTGGCTAGAATCCGTTACTTGAACAAAAATAGATCTTGTGGAATCATATTGAATATTTGACAATACATTCCGTACCTTGCTAAAAAACCGATCCTTGTTTACCAACCACACATTGTCTAACCAAATCCAATTCTCTCTCGAGACGTTCCTCAAAGAATCCGATTCGTGCTGATTCTTCCCCCAACTAACGAAGAGATCTTGGCGGAATTGCCACATATGAAATTGAGCACAATTTTGCAAAGAAATACACCACTTGTTTCTCGAGAAGAGATGGGAAACATGCTCAATATCATTGGATTGCATAGTTGCCCCAGCTCCTTGTTGTTTGAAGAAACTCTCCCCCTGAATTGGTCTTTTTTCACGAAAAGCAGACATGAGATAACAAATCAAGTCTTTCCCTAAGATTTCGAATAGCTGTCCCGAATTCAAGTTGATTATGTTTCGTTTCTTCCTCGGAGAAAGACGATCAAACAATTCCCAATCATGGTCCTTGCGGATCGGATCATCCGTATAGGATAAAAAAAGAAACTCCAGATATTTGCTATCTTTCTCTTTGAATGAGATCTCAATTCCAGCTACGGTTTCATTAGATATCTGACAACTAGAATCCCTCTTTTTTCCGATCCGGTTCCTCCACCACCGCGAACATTCAGGCATGATACGCTTTTTCTTTATTGGGATAACCCAAGCACTCTCTTGCGGATCCATGAAACAACTCTCAGAAATCTTTTTCCCTTTTGGAAGATACAGGAGCGAAACAATCAACCTATTTCTATTGGAAGACCAAAAAGATTCTTCCAATGTCTCCTTTCTGGGTCCAATGGAATTCATAGGTATAGGAAGAAGCCCCATCAAATAGAGATTTTTTCTTTCGACCATCTTTCGATTGTTAATACGAGATATAAGGACCACTACTACAAGCAGTACTACACCTTTGATCGTGAAATATCGATTGCTTGTTGCACCCTGTGAATCACGTGAAAGTAGGATACTCCAATTTCGGGGGTCAAAGAGTTTCATAAAACGTTCTTGGTGGAAAAAAATGTGAGTGAAAGATCCCACTGAATCGAATTTGATCCATGAATCTAAGAAATAGTGAGAATTCTTGATCTCTCTCAATATCTCTCTCAA